GGTGATGAAACATATAACTTGTACAAATTGTACAAATCTTTCCATTTTCCAATTCGATCCGATCCATTCGTTCGTAGAGCTATTTACTCGATCGCAGACATTTCTGCAACACCTCTAACAGAGGAACAACTAGTCAATTTGGAAAGAACTTATTGTCAGCCTCTTTCAGATATGAATCTATCTGATTCAGAAGGGAATAACTTGCATCAGTATCTCCGTTTCAATTCAAACATGGGTTTGATTCACATTCTATGTTCTGAGAAATATTTACCATCCGGAAAGAGGAAAAAACGGAGTCTTTGTCTAAAGAAATGCGTTGAGAAAGGGCAGATGTATAGAACCTTTCAACGAGATTTTTCAAATCTCTCAAAATGGAATCTGTTCCAAACATATATGCCATGGTTCCTTACTTCGACAGGGTGCAAATATCTCAATTTCACCCTTTTAGATACTCTTTCAGACCTATTGCCGATGCTAAGTAGCAGTCAAAAATTTGTATCCATTTTTCATGATATGATGCATGGATCAGATATATCAGGGCCAATTCCTCAGAAGATTCTTCCACAATGGATTCTGATAAGTGAGATTTCGAATCAATGTTTACAGAATCTTCTTCTGTCCGAAGAAATGATTCATCGAAATAATGAGTCACCCTTTCCATTGATATGGGCACATCTGAGATCAACAAATGCTCGGGAGTTCCTCTATTCAATCTTTTTCCTTCTTCTTGTTGCTGGATATTTGATTCGTATACATCTTCTCTTTGTTTCCCGAGCCTCTAGTGAGTTACAGACAGAGTTAGAAAAGATCAAATCTTTGATGATTCCATCATGTATGATGGAATTTCGAAAACTTCTGGATAGGTATCCTACATCTGAACTGAATTCTTTCTGGTTAAAGAATCTCTTTCTAGTTGTTCTGGAACAATTAGGAGATTCTCTGGAAGAAATACGGGGTTCTGCTTCTGGTGGCAACATGCTATTGGGTGGTGGTCCCGCTTATGGGGTCAAATCAATACGTTCTAAGAAGAAATATTGGAAGATCAATCTCATCGATCTTGTAAGTATCATACCAAATCCCATCAATCGAATCATTTTTTCGAGAAATACGAGACATCTAAGTCGTACAAGTAAAGAGATCTATTCATTGATAAGAAAAATAAAAAACGTGAACGGTGATTGGATTGATGAGAAAATAGAATTCTGGGTCGCGAACAGTTATTCGATTGATGATGAAGAAAGAGAATTCTTGGTTCAGTTCTCCACCTTAACGACAGAAAAAAGGATTGATCAAATTCTATTGAGTCTGACTCATAGTGATCATTTATCAAAGAATGACTCTGGTTATCAAATGATTGAACAACCGGGATCAATTTCCTTACGATACTTAGTTGACATTCATCAAAAGGATCTAATGAATTATGAGTTTAATAGATCCTGTTTAGCAGAAAGACGGATATTCCTTGCTCATTATCAGACAATCACTTATTCACAAACCTTGTGTGGGGCTAATAGTTTTCATTCCCCATCTCCCCATGGAAAACCCTTTTCGCTCCGCTTAGCCCTATCCCCTTCTAGAGGTATTTTAGTGATAGGTTCTATAGGAACTGGACGATCCTGTTTGGTCAAATACCTAGCGACAAACTCCTATGTTCCTTTCATTACGGTATTTCCGAACAAGTTCCTGGATGACAAGCCTAAAGGTTATCTTATTGATGATATCGATATTGATGATAGTGACGATATCGATATTGATGATAGTGACGATATTGATGATAGTGATGATGACCGTGATATTGATACGGAGCTGCTAACTATGACGAATGTGCTAACTATGTATATGACGCCGAAAATATACCGATTTGATATCACCCTTCAATTCGAATTAGCAAAAGCAATGTCTCCTTGCATAATATGGATTCCAAACATTCATGATCTGTATGTGAATGAGTCGAATTACTTATCCCTCGGTCTATTAGAGAACTATCTCTCCAGGGATTGTGAAAGATGTTCCACTGGAAAGATTCTTGTTATTGCTTCGACTCATATTCCCCAAAAAGTGGATCCCGCTCTAATAGCTCCGAAGAAATTAAATACATGCATTAAGATACGAAGGCTTCCTCTTCCACAACAACGAAAGCACTTTTTCATTCTTTCATATACTAGGGGATTTCACTTGGAAAAGAAGATGTTCCATACTAACGGATTCGGGTCCATAACCATGGGTTCCAATGCACGAGATCTTGTAGCACTTATCAATGAGGCCCTATCGATTAGTATTACACAGAAGAAATCCATTATAGAAACTAATACAATTAGATCAGCTCTTCATAGAAAAACTTGGGATTTTCGATCCCAGATAAGATCGGTTCAGGATCATGGGATCCTTTTCTATCAGATAGGAAGGGCTGTTGCACAAAATGTACTTCTAAGTAATTGCCCCATAGATCCTATATCTATCTATATGAAGAAGAAATCATGTAAGGAGGGGGATTCTTATT